TTGATCGTAAATAATAGGATTGTTTACGAAGAAAAACGAATACAAATTCATATTCAGATACATAAGAATTATACAGGATCCGGAATAGTCTTTTATTTTCTTTTGAAAAAACGGAAATAGATTTAGTCGGAGTAATAAAATTATTCCAATTATGAAATTCATGGAGAAAGAATCGCAAAAAATGCAAAGAGGGAACATCTTGGATCCAGCATTGAAGGATTTTCACTAAGATTTCTAGATGAATAGGATAGGGTATTAGTATATCTAAGACATAATTTAAATGCGACAATTTGTCCTCTAGAAAGGGAAATATTGAATGAATAGATCGTAAATTCTGAGATTTGGGTATTTCTTCGGAGGAAGGTACTAATCGAAGCGAGAATGGAATTTCCACAATGACTGCAAAACCTTCTGATACCATTTGAGAATAAAAATTGGAATAAAAAGAATTGTTATGCCCAACGAATCGATTTTGGTTAAAGTCATTCATTGAATAAATCAATGAATTCTGTTGATACATTCGAGTAATTAAACGTTTCACAAGTACGGAACTGGATTTATTGTCATAACCTAAACCCACAATTTCCATGGGTTCGTAAAAAATCGAACTATTTAACCCATGATCATGAGCAAGTGTGTAAATATACTCTTGAAATATAAGTGGATATAGGAAGTTTTGTTGCCGAGATCCATCTTTTTCTAAATATCCTTGTAATTCTTCCATTTCAATTTCTCTATTTAAAACGGAGACAGGGGGGCGTGTCTTGGGTTATCAAATGATACATAGTGCAATATAATATGGTCAGAACAGGGTATAGATTATGTATATACTATAATAGATAGTATACTATCTACTCAGTATAAATCAAAAGATATACCCCGAGACGGGGAGTCCAATCAACAGATCTCTTTCCTATCTTTTTATCTCCAATTGGAATTGGTTTATGTTTATTATAATAAACAGAGGGTCCAAGATCCTTTATTTTTGCAACCCGGTCGCTCTTTTGATTTTGGAATAAATTAGATTCTCTTTATCAGTATACTCTTTCTTCTACACATCTGTCTCCAATTCATAATGGAGAATAGTTAGGATTAAAAAAAAAAAAGAATCAATGGTCCACTCATAGGAGAACCCTTTCCCGCATCAGGCACTAATCTATTTTAACGTCTAATTAGATTGGGTAATCATTCAAATTAAGAACATAAGCTCGTTGCTTTTTGTTTTACCAGAATTGGAGCCATAGGACTCTATCCATTTATTCATTAGACCAAATTGTAAATGTGAATTTCTTTTGTCCCTTTAAAAAAATCAACACAATATTTTGATTTTGTAACGATCTAGTAAGGATAAATTCAAAGTTCTATTTGAATAAAAAAAAAATAGATTAATAAATCAATTTATATCTTATTACGACATGCTGTTTTTTCCTTCATTACCTTTCAGGATCAGTCGTGGTCTTATAGACTCTACCAATAGTCTGGACGAATTCGTTGCTTCATCCAAATGTGTAAAAGATCATAGTCGCACTTAAAAGCCGAGTACTCTACCATTGAGTTAGCAACCCGGAAAATAAAAAATATATAAAAATATATAAATATATATATAATATATATATATATATTAGTGTTAGTGTAGATACGATCGAAATGCAAAAATTTAATTGGATTGTACTGCGGAGAACTCCGTCAAAATCAAAACATTGAACTAGCAACAAATCGAAATGTAAAAGAAAGATTTGTTGATCAATTTGTAATTGTAATAAACATAAAAATATAAAAATGAGCGGATCGGATTAAAAAACAATAGATTCCCAATCCGATATAGATTTTCAAATTGACACCCATTTTTCTCTTGATCCGTTGTGTATGTTTTTTTGTTGTTAAGAAAATATGTCTTGTATTACAATAAATCCAGCAAAACCCTCCCTCATTTGATTTAAGTGAAGGAAAGAACCAATATGGGGTAGGGATAAACGGATTTCTTTATCTACGATCGAATTATATTGGTTCAATACAACATTGTCAATATGAATGGAATATTGAGAAAATCCATTATTTTTTTTTTCTAAAAAAAAAGCCTTGCGTTGGATTAGCATAAGAGAAATAAGAAGAGAAATAAGAAATTTGAATGGAAAAATAAGGAAGGGATAGAGAAAAAATCTCGAGCTCATTCAATCAATAGAGATATCATAAGAAAAATGTATCCCGCCTTTGTCGGTAAATTCCGGGGAAATAATTACACAAAGATAGAGGCTAGTTACCCTCTATCTTTTTTTTTTACTTTATTTTTATTGAAATTTGAAAATTTTTAATGAAAATTCATAATTAACTCGAAGTTCCTTCTTTAAAGAATTCTGCCTTCCTTAAAATATCATGAACAGTTACTGTAGGTTGAGCGCCCTTTTCAAGGAAATATAGAATAACAGGAACGTTTAAATAAGTTTGATTCTTTATCGGATCGTAAAAACCCACTTTTCGAAGATCTCTTCCGTCTCTTCGGGATCGAACATCAATTGCAACGATTCGATAGATGGCTCATCGGGATAGATGTAGATAAACAATTCACCCCCCCTAGAAACGTATAGGAGGTTTTCTCCTCATACGGCTCGAGAAAAATGATTCTAATTTCTCTATATTTAAGTATATAATTGGCCCATGGATCTATAAAATCATAAATTAAAATATGATTTAAGTGGTTTTCTTATTCCTTACAGAAAAAGTAAATCTCAGTCGTACTCATAACTCAAGTTGAGTAATTCTGAAAGAGTTCGAGGGGAACTCCTTAGACATTTATTGAGCTGTCTCTAACCTCCTTTGTTTATCTCGTCTCGAATCTTTTTTGATTCTTCATTCTGATTCTGATACAATTGTTGAGACAATTGAAAATAGTGTTTCCTTGTTCCGGAATCCTTTATCTTTGCTTTGTGAAATCATTGGGTTTAGACATGACTTCGGTGATCCTTATTCCTTTCAAAACGGCAGCAACATACCTTTTGCGTTTTTTACTTGTTTTAATTTTACCCTTTCGATTTCTATATTGAGGATATACTTACAAAGTTGGTCCAACTTATTAATTGTCACTAACCCTAGATTCTTCTCCCCGATAAATGAATCAATACTTTTACTTTTTCTGCTCGAGCTTCATCATGTACTATTTAAATTAGTACCTAACACAAATTAGGTTCCTAGTGGAATAGAACAAACTATGTCGAGCTGAGGGCATCTTCATTCTTATAGAAAATGGTGGATGTCAGAATCCACAGCCGATCATGTCCTTCAAGTCGCACGTTGCTTTCTACCACATCGTTTCAAACGAAGTTTTACCATAACATTTCTCTAATTTCATTTCGAACCAATATAATATGAAATTGATTCAATATAGAATGATGAATAGTCATTGGGTCGAACAGTATATACCGGTACATAATACTATACTATACTATACTATAATAGTATTATTACTATTACTATTACTATATAGTAATAGTATAGTCCATATTTTCTATCTATCTATGGATAGATAAGTATTTTCTGGAGAGGGCTCAAAAACAATTTTTGAACCCCATATCATATAAATTAATAAAAAAAAAAAAGACGAATAAACGAGTTTGCTTAAGACTTATTTATATCTTTAATAGATTGTTCGGGACGACCAATCATGAAATGATGGAGGCCCATCTTTCTCGACCAAATAAGCTATAAACCTCAAAAGAAAAAGAAGGACCTTAAAGGTATTTAAGGTATTCCAAATCCCGGAACAAAATAATTTTAACTAAATAAGCTATTCCAATGACCTGGAAAGGTCGGAAGTTTCTCGACAATATCGATTTATCACACTTCTTTTGAGTACCAAAGATTCATATCATGAAAAATTCCGTAAAAATAGTTTAAAGAATCTCCGACTTCGGGTTATAGCCGGAAAACATATTTTCGTTCATGACTGAATTTGATCTCTAATTCAATCAACAAGTCGACGCACTCACAATGAATAACTCCAAATTTTTAGCAGATATCTCATTCACTAAAGAGGTACAAATTTTCATCATGTTCAATTGAATTATAAATTGTTTAATTTAAAACATAGATAGATTGGGAATAAAGTTTATTGGCTTTCATGGGCATGGAATAGAAAAGGTATCGTGTAAGGTAAGATTAAGGTCGTTATTCTTTCATCTGAAAAGAGAAAATCATACTCCTCTTATTCTTATTTTTTCGTATCTATCATATACAATATTTTTCCCGTAAGTAATCCATAAGTAATTATGGATATTTAAGGAATTTCGGATTCTTTTTCACTTAACCGAATGATTTTTACTAAAATAGGACAATAACAATACATAATATATAGACTTATAGACTTGTTCGTTCATTTATTCATTTATATTTATAAAGATTTTCTTTTTCTTTAACAATTTTATGTTTACTGTCGGATACAATGTGATTCCATTTGTCGTTTCTGATTGAAACGATCTGGGACGGAAGGATTCGAACCTCCGAGTAACGGGACCAAAACCCGTTGCCTTACCGCTTGGCCACGCCCCATTTAGATTTCTATTCGACACTTATAAAGACTATTATTAGTTTTGGTTATTCGTCAATTCCAGCCCAACCTAAATAAGATACATACGGGAAATCTTGTTGCTAGGATTCGACATGACACATGTCGATATAGAATAATCAAAAATTTATTGATCATTACATAAAATGAAATTAAAATATTGTATGAAAGTATAATTCCTTGTATTCTCGTTTAAGAATAGAAAAAGGGGATTTTTTTGACCTGCCCCTTTTTATTTTTACCTTATATTATATAAAGTAACTCAATCAAAATCAAATTATCTAATCTACAAGAACCAAATTTTTGTTATGCTTAATATCTTTAGTTTAATCTGTATCTGTCTTAATTATGCCCTTTATTCAAGTAGTTTTTTCTTCGCCAAATTGCCCGAGGCTTATGCCTTTTTCAATCCAATCGTAGACGTTATGCCCATCATACCTTTATTCTTTTTTCTCTTAGCCTTTGTTTGGCAAGCCGCTGTAAGTTTTCGCTGAAATCTTTAATACTTTCCTAAATTCATGATTTTTTTGATCAAAAAAATTAATAGGATTGGATAGTCTTACATTATGAACCCTCGATTCAAAAAATAGAAATTTTTTATATTGAATAACCATAGTAATTAATTTGAATCCATTTATTTCCTTGTTCTAACTCTGACCTTCCAGTGAACAAAGACTTTATTAGGTCTTCCACAATACCTAATTGTAATTGTGGGGGTAACAAGAAAATTTTTCTAACGAAGGACTCAGAATCTTATTACAAATAAATTAGTGAAAATTTTTTTTTTATTGTGATTGTGAGGTGTCATGTTAAAATAGCATATGTGGTCCAAAAAAATTAGGTAATCCATTCCCATAAAAAAAAATCTTGGAGATTTTGTAATGCTTACTCTCAAACTCTTCGTTTATACAGTAGTGATATTCTTTGTTTCTCTCTTCATTTTCGGATTCTTATCTAATGATCCAGGGCGCAATCCTGGACGTGAGGAATAACCATAAGATCTTTTTTGTTTTTCCTTTCTTTTTTCTTATTTTTTTGATGATAAAATATAAGGGATTGATTGATATTTTTTCGAATTTAAAAGTTTCAAGTGATTAGATAGAGCGGAGAGAGAGGGATTCGAACCCTCGGTACAAATAATTCGTACAACGGATTAGCAATCCGACGCTTTAGTCCACTCAGCCATCTCTCCAAATTCCAATTTGAAAAATTTTTTATGTGATGTGACACGCGAAGTTGAAGTAAAGATTGATCAAAAAAACCCCAGTTTTCTTTCCTTATTAGAAGGATAGAAAAATAACATATAACCAATATAAAAAAAAGAGAATTAATTATATAAATTCTATACTATATTATTTCTATACTATATTATATAAATTCTATAATTATATATATAAATATATATTAAAATATTTAAAGATATTTACAAATTTGATCCGCAATTCAATTTATATAATGATTCGAAAGAGATATCACCAATAGAAAAAATGCCTTATTGATTTTATTTTGTACAAAAGATTTATTCCCCCGGCCCAATTTAAGTACTGGAGTACTGGCCGGGCCATTACTTATTTTTAGTTTCAATGAATCAATCATTCATGGATCAACCAATTCAATTATGATTTGATATCAAATCATAAATACTTGTTATTAAAGAAGCAACAAGGGCAATTTCCATCCCCATTCCTATGATGGAAGTTTCATCATTTCTTATTATTAATAAGAAATATTTTATATAATTTTATATAATAATAAATATTTTATATTTTCTTCTTAATGTTCTTTTTTTTATTCTTTTATAAATAAAAATTTACTTACTGAAAAAAGTGGACTAAAAAAACACATACACATACATATATTAAATAAAAAATAACCTCAACTATATAAATATACATATTTTTCATATTGATTATTTATAATCAATTATAAATAGATCATTTACTTGTACTTGTTCAATTAAAAGAACAAGCTTTATTTGAACACTTGAGATCAATTGACCTAAATTCATAAGATCTGACAGTTTAAAGGAAAGTCGAAAAGAACTGTGTATACAGAATTGATCATTTGGATGATCCGGCTTCAATGACTCCTTCGGACCGGAACTCTCAGTAATGACTTCCCAGCAAACGAAAAGTATAATTATAATTATAACTTTTTATCTTATTTAAATAAGATAAGCTTTTTGCTATTCGCCTATTTTTTTTTATCAAGTTTCCGGGGGGCAAAATACACGTAAACACTAGCATTTTCATGATTCTGATGCTATCTTGATTGTATCTCATCTCTTTGTTCGACAAATGTTCCTCCATTTATATACAATATATAAATTGTAGCGGGTATAGTTTAGTGGTAAAAGTGTGATTCGTTCTATTAACAACTTAAATAGTTAAGGGGTCTTTCGGTTTTTTCATATTCCGAATCAAAACTTTATTTCTTAAAAAGGTTTAATCCTTTACCTCTCAATGGCATATTTGAGGAAGAATATACATTCTCACGATTTGTATCCAAAGGTCAATTATAAATTGAATAAAGATAAAATTGGATTATGGAATCGTGAAGCATAATTTTTTTGCATTGGATCAACTCTTCCAATTGAATGAGTATGAGTCAAGGATACATGGATAAAGATACAAAAGTTTATTTCCAATCGTAACTAGATCTTCAATTTTTGTGTTGTAAAAGGGAGATTGAAGCTTTTAGCTATAAAACGGTGGTTTTGGTTTACTAGAACCATCGGCATATTGTTTCCGCTCGGTGGAAACCAAATTCTTTTCCTCAGGATCCTGTGAGTAGAAATAGGGAACGAAGAAACTAGACAGAGTTGATATAATTCTCCTCCTCTAGAGGGATCATCTAGAAAGCGAGTAGATTTGAATGAATTCAGATAAAAAAGCTGACATAGATGTTATGGATGTCATTTTATTTCTGGGAATACATCGATC